TTAATAACTTCGATAGTTCCAGTAGAATAAAAAAAAAAAAGAAAAAAAAAAAAAGAGAATGGCATATTAAGATCTTAATCTCAAAACACAAAGCAAAGGGGATATGGCGAAATTGGTAGACGCTACGGACTTAATTGGATTGAGCCTTGGTATGGAAATTTACTAAGTGATAACTTTCAAATTCAGAGAAACCCTGGAATAAAAAATGGGTAATCCTGAGCCAAATCCTGTTTTACGAAAACAAACAAAAGTTTATAAAGACAGAATAAAAGAAAAAAAAAAGGGATAGGTGCAGAGACTCAATGGAAGTTGTTCTAACAAATGGAGTTGGCTGCCTTTCATTAGTAAAGTAAAGGAATCCTTCTGTCAAAATTCAAAATAAAATGCCAGAAAAGATAAAATAAAGGATAACCCTATATACATACGTATACGTACTGAAATAATATATCAAATGATTACTGATAACCCGAATTTTGCTTTTTGGATATTTATCTAAAAAGGGAAATAAAATAAAAATAATTGTTTTGAATCGATTCCAAGTTGAAGAAAGGATCGAATATTATAATTAATCAAACCAGTCACTCCATAGTCTGATAGATAATTGATTAATCGGACGAGAATAAAGATAGAGTCCCATTGTACATGTCAATATCGACAACAAGGAAATTGATAGTAAGAGGAAAATCCGTCGACTTTTGAAATCGTGAGGGTTCAAGTCCCTCTATCCCCAAAACAAAAAAGGGGCTCGTTCGACTCCCTAAATTTCTTATTATATTTTCTCTTTTCGTTAATGGTTCACAATTCGTTATCTTTCTTTTCTCATCCATTCGATTCTTTCACAAACATATCCGGGCTTCATTTTTTTTTTTTTATTTTCACAAGTCTTGTGATAGATATGAGACACATACAAATAAACATTTTTGAGCAAAACAAAAGATAGAAAACATTCCAAGTTCTGAATATAGGATTTTAGAAAACTTTGTCGTCTTTTTTTTTTTAATTGACATAGACCCAAGTCCTTGAGTAAAATAAAAAAGATGACACGTTGGGAATGGTCGGGATAGCTCAGCTGGTAGAGCAGAGGACTGAAAATCCTCGTGTCACCAGTTCAAATCTGGTTCCTGGCACATGATTAATTTGTGTATGAATATCTATTCTACAACTTAATTAAATGATCTAGATCAACATATATACTAAATAGTATAAATCATGATACATAATTATGCATCTAGGTGTCTGGAGATATAGTCTTTTTTTTGAGTAAAGAATATATGTTATAAAGTATGTAAAAGAAAAAAATTAGAGTATCTTTCCTCTTCTTTTATTATTTGTTCACAATGTGTTTCCTCGCGGTCAAAAAGAATGTTAATACTTCATATAAATTTGAAAAGTTAAATGAATTGGTTATTACATGAATTAATTGTTTAAAAGACTTAAAACTCTAGTCTAAAACTCTAGTCTAGAGGGTGGGAATATCCAAAATTCATCTCAGATATAGTACAAATAGAATTCGACCCTCTTTCATTTCGTTGTATTTTCTTTCATATTCTATTTCTTCATTCCCTCCTATGGGATTTTATATAGTTCATCTAAGGGTTGTACGCGGTACAAAGTTCATGATGCCAAACTTAGTTCAGCCTATTTCTATATTCTTATTATATTAGTTTGAGTTCAGCTTGTCCTAAATAAATATCTTCAAAATTGGAGAATCCAACGAATCTCTAATTGTATTGTCTTTTTTTTTTTCTTTTTTTTTAGTTTATCTATATCCATATTTATAATAATATGAATGAGACTTAAATAACTATATTGATCTATAAGAGAACGAACTCCTTGAATATCGGGAATTGTAGCATCGAGGATTCGTTTTTTATTATTCAATGAGCATCTTGTATTTCATAAAAATTGGGGGCAATATAATCCTTACGCAAGGGCCACCCTATCCAACTTTCCGGCAGTAAGATACGTTTCAAACGCGGATGATTATCATAAGAGATTCCCAACATATCATAAGATTCCCTTTCTTGAAAATCCGAACTTTTCCAAACCCAGAAAACGGACGGAATTCTAGGATTCCTCCTTAGGACAAATACTTTTATACATACTTCTTCTGGTTGGTCGATACCATACTCTATTCTCGTAAGATGATATACACTAGCTAACAGCCCGCCCGGTGCTACATCATAGGCACATTGGGAACGCAAATAATTATAACCATATACATATAAAATGACAGCAATGGAATGCCAATCCTCAGGTTTTATTTGTAAAGTCTCTATTCCTTGGTAATCAAAGCCTAAAGATCTATGAATTAGCCCATGTTTGACCAGCCAAGCGGATAAACGACCCTGCATCTTTTTTCCCTCTCCCAATTTTGATTTGTATAAGTCTTTCACATGTACGATGAAATTTATGAAGATTGACTTACCCCTTGTTATTTTGTATAAAATAAACGAATCCTTTCGCTAATTTACTAATTCGTGGGACGATACTGATTTTT